CAATTTCTTTTGCTTGACTAACATTTTCTTCGTCTTGACTAACATTTTCTTTTCCTTTACTAACATTTTCTTTTGCTTTCCTAACAATTTCTTTTGCTTTCCTAACAAGTTCTTTTTCTTTCCTAACAATGTCTTTTTCTTTCCTAGCAATTTCTTTTGCTTTCCTAACAAGTTCTTTTTTTTTCCTAACAATTTCTTTTGCTTTACTAACAATTTCTTTCCTAAGATTTTCTTTTTCTTTACTAACAGTTCCTTTCCTAACAGTTTCTTTTGCTTGACTAACATTTTCTTCTTCTTTCCTAACAATTTTTTTTGCTTTGAAATCTGAAAGAAGTAATTTGATTGGTCTAACCCAAGGGTTCATTTGATATGTCGCCCGAGGTATCATAACTTCTCGCATGAACCAATCTTTCTCAGTGGGTTTCAGTTTTTCATTCATTCCCATCCAATCAAAAAACATTCCCATCCAATCAAAAAAGCTTTTTTTGTGTTTTTTGTGATTGAGCTCTTGGCTTTCTGGATCCGAAGAAAGAAGATTCGAAATAAGACCTCTATTCTCAATTATTTGAGAATTATTAGTCCCAACCTTTGTATTTGTATTATGGTTAGGCTCGATCTTCATCCAGGCCTCAGCCTCAAATTTGAGAATCTTACACTCAAAATCTAAAGATTTTCTATTTACAAAGCCTTCGTCTAGATAATTCTTGTCTATATAATGTTTGATAAAAACCTCCTCTGGTATATCAAGTGTGGTGTAATTATAAGAGATCTCTTGTTTCTTATTTACTTGTAATGGCAATTTATAAATAGAGGAGTCCTTCTTAGTTTCAGGACAAAGAAATTGATATGCTAAAAGATCATATCTATAGTTTTTTTCCAACTTATTTTTTTGATTGCTTAATAAATAGACTTCATACTCATTTTCTTTTTTGTAATGAAATAATTGGTCTTTTTCATATGAATCTCCTTTATTGAAATCTTGATTTTGAGACGTATGGCGTTGGTTGACTCCATCTCGCCATTTTTGTGGGATTAATCGAGACCATGTAATCTGAGATAAATTGTATTGATAATGACCTCTTAACCAGTTTTTCCATGGATTCGTTCCAAAATTTCGAAGTTTCTTATGCTTTAATTCGGAATGAAATATTCCTTGTCTTTCAAAAGAATCCTTTATTGCAGTCTTAACAAAAAAAGATGTTCCGCGATATTGAAGAACAGATCTTAACTTATCACTAACTTGGGTTTCGGATAATTTGTAAAAGACATATGCTTGGGACAGGGAAGAGAAATCTGGTAAGGAAGAAAAAAATTTATGAAAAAGAGGTGGCGTCCTCCTAAAGGTCATTATTTTTTCATTTGTTTCAGTATTGTAAATGTCTTTCTCAAAAATTTTTTTTGTCAAATTGATTCTACAAATATTAATGATCCATAGAAAGATATCTAGGTATATTTTGTATATTTTTTCAATGAACAATTTTGGAAAATAATGCAATTTACTTATTAATCGAACATTTCTTCTTTTTACAATTGTCCAAATATTTTTTGGTGATTCTACATTTTGTTTTTCTTTTTGAAGTCTTTCTATTTCATTTTTGGTTGTGCTTGTTCTATTAATCAAATTTTGGATTTTTTCTTCTGAATTTGGCAAAGCTGTAAATTCAATTTGACTAAATGATTCATCAATTATCTCATTGCTGATTATAGAATCTTTTTGAGTTTCACCCGATTCAAATACTCCTCTCAATATTCTATTTTTTGTTATAGTTTTGTTTATTTTTTGCGAAAGTTCATCTAGTTTTCTTTTTAGAAATAGAACCGTTTTGATAAGCCATTTTATGCTTTGTTTTGAGACTTTTCGAACTCGAACAATTAGTTTTTTGATTATTGGCTTGACCTTCTTAAAAACTTTTCTTATAACTACAAAATCGGTCTTTTTCATTTTTTTTTTTCTCAATAATTTGGCATGTAGATCAGTTAGTTGTTTGAAAATGGGCGTCCAAAAAATCTCAAAGGAAGGGTCGGGTCGGATATCACCCATAGGATGTTCAGATAGTCCCCACAAAGCCCTTATAAAAGCAGAATCTGCATTTTCCACGACTCTATCAACCGTTGTGCGCCAAGGTTTCAAATAAAAAGGAGATATAATTTTGACCTGAAGACCTTCTTCCACCCAATTCTCCGGAAATTGCAGCCATTGTTCGGCGGGTAGAGTACCACCGTCCTGGGTGCATCTAACATGAGTCTCTCTCTTCCAGTCCGCGAAATCCTCAGACCACTCGGTCTTTTGCAATAATAAGAAACGGACAATAGTTTTAGCTATTATCACTGAAGGCAATGAAATATATTTTCTAAAAAATGAATTCACAAGTACTAGACAAGCTCTGACTCCGAGCCCATAGTCTATCATCTCATCCCATTCTTCCGCTGCCGCCCACTGTCCCAAACTTTCTTCGAAGGTAATTTCTTCTTTCTCTTGTCCGGGTTTGATGTTCGCGCTCAATTGGCTGCGTGTTTTCCTTTCTTTCTTGGCTTTCCCGGCTTGCCTTTCTTTCCTGGCTTGCCTTTCTTTCCTGGCTTTCCCGGCTTTCCTGGCTTTCCCGGCTTTCCTGGCTTTCCTGGCTTTCCTGGCTTTCCTGGCTTGCCTAGCTCTCTCGGCTTGCCTGGCTTGCCTAGCTCTCTCGGCTTTCCTTTCTTTCCTTTCTTTCTCGGCTTGCCTTTCTTTCCTTTCTTTTTCGTCTTTTTCGTCTTTTTTGTCTTTTTCGTCTTTTTTTATTTTTTCTTCCGTAAGTTCGAGAAGACGGCCCCCCTTTTTTTTGCTTCTTTTGCTTACAAACCCCAACCCCAACCTATACATCAACTTTTTGCTTCTTTTGCTTACAAACCCCAACCTATGCATCAACTTTTTGATTCTTTTGCTTACAACCCCCAACATCTGCATCAACTTTTTGATTCTTTTGCTTACAAACCCCAACCTATGCATCAAATTTTTGCTTATTTTTCTTACAAACCCCAACCTATGCATCAAATTTTTGATTTTCAAAACAAGGACCGTCGGGTTCAGGAACCCGAAATAAACAGACCATCTACTTTTTACGAAGCGGAAAAAAAGAGGGGAACGCGGCCGGCTTTCAATCTTTCTTTTAACAAAATTTTTCCGCCTTTGGATGCGCATAGAACCTCTGATTACGTCGGCCTGAAACATTCCAGCGTACATTCTGTATCTATAAAGGTCCTCTGTCTCATAGTCAGGAGTATTCAGTGTATCAAGAATAGCACTCGGATCAGCATAAATCTTCTCAATATCCGCATGAGTCTCCTCACTATCCGTGTTCTTGTCTTCAGTACCTTTGGTAGTCTTTTTCTTCGCCGTAGTCGGAGGACAAAAAAACAGAATTTGTTTAAATTTTTCTGTTTTAATATCAGACTCGTCCCGATAGCCCTCAGCGTTGTTTTGGGCATCGTGTTCTAGTTCGTCCAATAATTTGTATATCCAACGAGGGACTTTGTGCAAGATTTCTTGGTGAAAAAACATTTTTCCTAAATAATATTTGCTTTGAGCAGCTATCCTGTCTTTTTTTAGCTGTTCCCAATCAATTCCTCCCCACCCTTTTTTCACAGGTTTCACAGGTTTCACAGGATTAGAAAACAATTTTTCCAAAGGATTATAATATAATTTTTTTTGAGCCCTTAGTTTTTGTGTTTTTCTTTTTAGTATCGCTAACAGTCCCTGTCCATAGTTTGGGGAATCCAAAAGGAAACCTGGCATAAGATTCTCATAAATTCGATTTAGAACAAAGCTTTGGATCATTTTAGATTGAGAATTTCCAAGCTTGATTCTTTCACGAGATTTACGAATTGCATTATTTTTTCTTCCACGAGATTTGAAAGTTGCATTATTTTTTCTTCCACGAGATTTGAAAGTTGCATTATTTTTTCTTCCACGAGATTTACGAATTGCATTGTTTTTTCTTTTACGAGATTTACGAATTGCATTATTTTTTCTTTTACGAAATATAAATTGACGAATTGCTTTTATTTTACCAGATATAAATTGATGAAGTTCATCAATGTTTTTTCTTTTTTCAAATATATATTGACGAATTTTATTCTTTCTTCTTTGCTGTTTACGAATTCTACGCATTACATCCTTCTTCGTTTTCTGACCTTCAAGCAGTTCATAGATTTCGCTTTGACTAGGTATATAAGTTTCAGCTTCGAGTCTTCCACAGCTATTATTCAATCTTTTGATGCTTCCACGACCGGGCCCATTCAAAAAAGGATCATACTTTTTTGGTAGGCAGGTTTTTTGAGTTTTATCAGTACAAACCCGAGTCCTTTTTTCGAGTATATCGCGAAAACGAAATCCCATGTCTAGAGCCTCAATTCTCTTTCGAAACTCATTATTTAAGTTGTTTTTTTTTTGTTTGTTCTTAGAAAGCCAATCTTTGTCTAGTTCATCAAAGGAGGATGTTTCTACTAGGGACGAAGGTCTCGTCCTTTTCAGCATTTCCTTAAAAATCGAAAAACTAGGGGGATATGTAAAAGCTATTCTTTCTTTTCCATCACTTCGGCATGTATCAAAAAAATATTGTGAGGCTTCCTGTCTTACCGCCCCCCCCGAAAAGTGCTGATTCTTTATGAATCGGCCTGGACGATTCCATCGGTTAGAATCGAAAAAAAAGGTCGCAAAATCTTTTTCAAACGTTGGGCGGTATTCTTGATCTTTATCTTCATCCCAATCCAGTGACCACCACGCGAAAGGAACAACTAGCTTCAATCGGTCTTGTTTTTTATCCTGCGCCCCGTAAGCTCGTTGTCTTTGTTTTTCTATCTCGATATCTTTCAGTACATGTACGTCGAAAAATTTATCGGTCATTTTAATAGCAAAAACGGGTACCGGCATTCGGCCTAAAAAGGCGAGACAGAAAATATAGAAGACAATCTGAAAGACCCGACTCGCGTTTCTCATCAAGTCTACGAACAGCAAGTACTGAAAT